AGTAAAGCTGAAGTCAACGAGGGCAACACTGTGAAAAAATTAAAACCTCGAGCTCGAGGACGGGGTTATCCGATAAAAAGACCCACTTGTCATATAACTATTGTACTGAAAGATTTAGATGTAGAGGAAGAATATTTAGATTCATTTGCATTTGAAGATAAATATATTCACAAAAAATAGACCATATTATGTTTAAAAAAACTGAATAAAAAAAAAAAAAAAATAAGTACAAGAGGTCATCATATGTATAGTAATACTAGTGGGGGATTATGGGACAAAAAATAAATCCGCTTGGTTTCAGACTTGGTGCAACCCAAGGTCATCATTCCCTTTGGTTTGCACAACCAAAAAATTATTCCGAGGATCTACAAGAAGATCAAAAAATACGAGATTGTATCAAGAATTATATAAAAAAAAATATGAAAATTTTTTCTAGTGTCGAGGGAATTGCATGTATAGAGATTCAAAAAAGAATCGACTTGATTCAAGTCATAATCTATATGGGATTCCCAAAGTTATTAATAGAACATCAAAAAATCGAAGAATTACAGATGAATATACAAAAAGAACTTAATTCTGTGAACCGTAAACTAAACATGGCTATTACAAGAATTGCAAATCCTTACGGACACCCTAATATTCTTGCAGAATTTATAGCCGGACAATTAAAAAATAGAGTGTCATTCCGCAAAGCAATGAAAAAAGCTATTGAATTAACTGAACAGGCAGGTACAAAAGGAATTCAAATACAAATTGCAGGGCGTATCGACGGAAAAGAAATTGCACGTGTCGAATGGATCAGAGAAGGTAGGGTGCCTCTACAAACCATTAAGGCTAAAATTGATTACTGTTCCTATACAGTTCGAACTATCTATGGGGCTTTAGGTATCAAAATTTGGATATTTGTAGACGAGTAATAATAAGCCTTTACTTGACTTATCTTTAGTTTAGGTCTATCAGGTAATAGAATAGAACAAAAAAAATTCTTTCATTCTTTTTTTTGTCTGTTAAATCAAAACAAATAATTCTATAAGGTTGAATAAAAATTCCATTAATCATTTGATTCGATATAATTGCTATGCTTAGTGTGTGACTCGTTGGTTTTTTTAGGGTTAGATTCAAAAAAAATACCAGCCCATAGTATGAACTAATAACCAACTCATCGTTTCGCATTATCTGGATATAAAGAACCAGTCGAGATATGATATATTGGTCATATCATTGTAGCAACTGAAATCTTTTTTGGATAAAAAAAACCAATTTGATTCGGGGTTGTGAAACAATAAAAGTAAAGTATATGGATAAATGGAAAGGTGAGAGAAAGAAAGAAAAAAAAAAAAGATCTATGATATAGAATTCCAATATGTAAGGTGGATGATTCATCTCATAAAGGGAAATGTAATAAAGCATTAATTGAAATTGATCCCTAATTAAACAAAATCGTTCTTATAGAACAATAAAATCAAGAGCCCCGAGTCAATAAAGACTGAGAGTATTGACTCAAGAACAAATTTCATTAGAGGCTCCGTTGTAAAATCCAGACCTAACCATTAATCGCGAAGCGATGGGAACGACAGAACCCGTGAGTGCATAAGATTCTATTGAAAATGAATCCTAATGGTTCATAGGGTAGGATGGCGGAATGAACTAGGGACCAATTCATCTATTCTGAAAAGTCATGCCATGAACTAATCTGATAAACTGAATATTAAATTAGAGTAAATATTCGCCCGCGAAAATTTTTATTTTTTGGATTTCAAAATTGTAGTCGATCCAATATGATTATGATAATAAAAGGCAAAACAAACTAAAGATTTGTTATAACCTTATAATAACACAAAATTTTTTATATTTTATAAATCGAATGCATATTTAGTTATATCTCAAAAAAGATATATCAATTTCTAATAGATTATCAAAGACTCTCATGATTCAATATATTGTTTCAATATATTATTCATTAAATACATGTATATTAGTTTATAATCGTTTCGTTCGCGAGGAGCTGGATGAGAAGAAAATCTCATGTCCAGTTCTGTAGTAGAGATGGAAGTAATAAAGAACCATCAACTATAACCCCAAAAGAACCCGATTCCGTAAACACCATAGGGGAAGAATGAAAGGAATATCTTATCGAGGTAATCATATTTGCTTCGGTAGATATGCCCTTCAAGCGCTTGAACCTGCTTGGATCACATCTAGACAAATAGAAGCAGGGCGACGAGCAATGACACGAAACGCACGCCGCGGCGGAAAAATATGGGTACGTATATTTCCAGACAAACCAATTACAGTAAGACCTACAGAAACACGTATGGGTTCAGGAAAAGGATCTCCTGAATATTGGGTAGCTGTCGTTAAACCAGGTAGAATACTTTATGAAATGAGCGGAGTACCAGAAAATATAGCCAGAAAAGCTATTGCAATAGCGGCATCCAAAATGCCTATACGAACTCAATTCATTATTTCAGGATAGGAATGTAGAACCAAAAGAAAGAGGTTTTTCGGATGAAAAAAAACAATTGCAGGTTTCTTTTTTTGTTTTGGATAAACAATATTTCTTTTTTTTTTTTACTTAGCCCTTTGCCTTTGCATTGAAAAAACAGATAAAAAACGATATGATTCAACCTCAAACCCATTTGAATGTAGCGGATAATAGCGGAGCCAGAAAATTGATGTGTATTCGAATCATAGGAGCTAGTAATCGACGATATGCTAAGATTGGTGACGTTGTTGTTGCTGTAATCAAGGAAGCAATACCAAATACACCGCTAGAAAGATCAGAAGTGATCAGAGCCGTAATTGTACGTACTTGTAAAGAACTCAAACGCGACAATGGTATGATAATACGATATGATGACAATGCTGCAGTTGTTATTGATCAAGAAAGAAATCCAAAAGGAACTCGAATTTTTGGCGCAATCGCCCGGGAATTAAGACAATTAAATTTCACTAAAATAGTTTCGTTAGCGCCTGAAGTATTGTAAGATGAAACTATAATAGAGCTTTTAGTATTTGAATTAAATTGATTAAATTAATTAGTAGATTTAGATTAATTAGGAGATTGTTTGTGTCTCACGTATATGCCTTTAATATTTCATAAATATTTAATAATTCAGAAAAAAAAAGAGCATGTTGATTATATCAAAATTCGGGGACAACAAAAATCTTAGTTTCTTATGAGTAAAGACACTATTGCTAACATACTAACTTCTATACGAAATGCTGACATGAATAAAAAAAGAACAGTTCGAATACCATATACTAACATCACTGAAAACATTCTTAAAATCCTTTTACGAGAAGGTTTTATTGAAAACATGAGGAAACATCAGGAAAGCAACAATCTTTTTTTTGTTTTAACCCTACGACATAGAAGGAAAAGGAATAGGAAAGGACCAGATAAAACTGTTTTAAATTTAAAACGGATCAGTCGACCCGGTCTACGAATCTATTCTAACTATCAACGAATCCCAAGAATTTTAGGCGGGATGGGAATTGTAATTCTTTCTACTTCTCGGGGTATAATGACAGACAGAGAAGCTCGACTAGAAGGAATCGGTGGAGAAATTTTGTGCTATATATGGTAATCTTTTCGGATATTCGAATTATATATGTATATGGAACTTTCGTATTTGTGAAAAAAGAGAAAGGGTGGGTTTCTAATATTACACCTCGCACATTAGTTGATACCCTCAAGTGAACGAACAAAAAAAGATTCATTAAGGTTTAATTTCTGAATCACTTCCCAATGGTATTAGTGATTAGGTGATTTTCTCAATTTCAACATTCATTTCGTGGAGATACAATTCGAAATTCAAAATTTCAAGAAACTTATTTTCTTCAAATAAAGAGATTAAGAATTAAGTTAAGGAATGACAAATATGAAAATAAGGGCCTCCGTCCGTAAAATTTGTGAAAAATGTCGACTGATCCGTAGGCGAGGACGAATTATAGTAATTTGTTCCAACCCAAGACATAAACAAAGACAAGGATAAATAATTTTTAGAAAAAAAAAGGGGGGGGGAAGGAAACTCCATAAATCTAAAAGACCCAATATCCAACTAAATACTAAATAAAATAAAAATAAATAAAGGATCTGTTTTGACATCAAATGGATATATCCATATATCTCTGGCTTAGATTTATGAGATGACAAAATATGGCAAAACCTCTACCAAGAATTGGTTCACGTAAGAATAGACATATGGGTTCACGTAAAAATGTACGTAGAATACCAAAGGGAGTTATTCATGTCCAAGCAAGTTTCAACAATACTATTGTGACTGTTACAGATGTACGGGGGCGGGTAATTTCTTGGTCCTCCGCCGGTACTTGCGGATTCAAGGGTACAAAAAGAGGGACACCATTTGCCGCTCAAACCGCAGCAGGAAATGCTATTCGGACAGTAGTGGATCAGGGTATGCAACGAGCAGAAGTCATGATAAAAGGCCCCGGTCTCGGAAGAGATGCGGCATTAAGAGCTATTCGCAGAAGTGGTATACTATTAAGTTTCATACGAGACGTAACTCCTATGCCACATAATGGCTGCAGGCCCCCTAAAAAAAGACGTGTGTAAAAATAAACATTGAAAATATTTCAAGAGAAATAAATAATTCAATGATTTGATCAAATAATATGGGTCAAGAGAAAGTAACAGTATCTACTCGGCCACTACAGTGGAAGTGTGTTGAATCAAGAGCAGACAGTAAACGTCTTTATTATGGACGCTTTCTTCTGGCTCCACTTATGAGAGGACAAGCCGATACAATAGGCATTGCGATGCGAAGAGCTCTGCTTGGAGAAATAGAAGGAACATGTATCACACGCGCAAAATCCGAGAAAATACCACATGAATATTCTACCATAGTCGGTATTCAAGAATCCGTACATGAAATTTTAATGAATTTGAAAGAAATTGTATTGAGAAGTAATCTGTATGGAACTCGCGATGCGTCTATTTGTGTCAAAGGTCCCGGATATGTAACCGCTCAAGATAT